ATTTTAAAGTTTAAATTTCAAGAAAGTTATAAATATTGATTTGAGAGTTCAAATCATAAAGATATTGGAATATTATATTTCTTATTTGGGTTTTGGTCAGGAATATTAGGTACTAGTTTATCAATGGTGATTCGTTTTGAGTTGGCTAAACCTGGTTATTTTTTAAGAAATGGGCAGTTATATAATAGTATAATTACTGCGCATGCTTTATTAATGATTTTTTTTATAGTTATACCTTCTATAGTTGGAGGTTTTGGTAATTGAATAGTACCTTTGATATTAGGTGCTCCTGATATAAGGTTTCCGCGTTTAAATAATTTAAGATTTTGGTTATTACCTACTTCTTTATTATTACTCTTAGATGCTTGCTTTGTTGATACTGGTGCAGGAACTAGATGAACTGTTTATCCTCCATTAAGAACTTTAGGGCATCCTGGTGGAAGAGTTGATTTAGCTATCTTTAGTTTACATTGTGCAGGGGCAAGATCAATTTTAGGAGGAATTAATTTTATATGTACAACTAAAAATTTACGTAGAAGTTCAATTTCTTTAGAGCATATAAGATTATTTGTATGAACTATTTTTGTTACAGTTTTTTTGTTAGTTCTCTCTTTACCTGTATTGGCAGGAGCTATTACAATATTATTAACTGATCGTAATATTAATACTTCTTTTTTTGACCCAAGAATAGGAGGGAACCCTTTAATTTATCAACATTTATTTTGATTTTTTGGTCATCCTGAAGTTTATATTTTGATTTTACCTGCATTCGGGATTGTAAGTCAAAGAACTTTATATTTAACTGGTAAAAAAGAAGTTTTTGGTTCTTTAGGAATAGTTTATGCTATTTTAAGAATTGGTTTAATTGGTTGTGTAGTATGAGCTCATCATATATACACAGTAGGAATGGATTTAGACTCTCGAGCTTATTTTACTGCTGCTACTATAGTAATTGCTGTACCAACAGGAGTAAAAGTTTTTAGTTGGTTAGCAACTTTATTTGGTTCAGTAATAGTATTTCAACCTTTATTATTATGGGTGTTAGGTTTTATTTTTTTATTTACTATTGGTGGTTTAACTGGAGTTGTGTTATCTAATTCAAGACTAGACATTATTTTACATGATACTTATTATGTTGTAAGGCATTTTCATTATGTTTTAAGGTTAGGAGCGGTATTTGGAATTTTTACTGGAGTTGCTTTGTGATGAACTTTAATTATAGGTTTTGTGTATGATAAAATATTATTTGTGACTGTATTTATTTTAATGTTTATTGGAGTAAATTTAACATTTTTTCCATTACATTTTGCTGGTTTACAAGGGTATCCTCGTAAATATTTAGATTATCCTGATATTTATTCAGTTTGAAATATTATTTCTTCTTTTGGGAGAATACTAAGAGTTTTTTCTCTTTTATTATTTATTTATTTGATGTTAGATTCTTTTAATAGATTTCGTTTATTTATTACTGAGTATAGGCTAAATTATAGTCCTGAAAATATATTATCTGGTTATATTTTTAATCATAGTTATCAATCTGAAATATTTTTTATTGTGAAATAATAATTTTAAAAAAAAAATTATTATAAGAAGTATTTATAATTGCAAATTATAAGGTTTATTTTTTTTTTTTATTAAGTTATGATAAAAAGTCTTTTAGATTCATACTTTAAAGGTTAACTTAATTTGTATATTTTTTTTTTATAAAAAAAATTATTATAAGTTAGTATATTTTTTTGTCAAGAAAAAGGTTGATTTTTTATATAATTCTTTATTATAATTAGTAAGTTTAATTTCCAATTAAAAAGTTTAAGAATTAATTTTTAATTATTTTCAAGGTTATAATTTAAATTTTTCTAGTAGTATTTTTTCTTTTTATATAGATTGATTTCATAGATTTAATTGTAGTTTATTATTAGGAGTATTAATTTTTGTAAGTTTACTTTTTTTGTTTTTAATTTTTAATAATATTTTTTTTAAAAGTAGGAAAATTGAGTATCAATTTGGAGAGTTACTTTGTAGTTTGTTTCCAACTTTAATTTTGTTATTTCAAATAGTTCCTTCTTTAAGATTATTATATTATTATGGATTGATAAATATTGATTCTAATTTTACAGTTAAGGTTATTGGTCATCAATGATATTGAAGTTATGACTATAGAGATTTTGAGAATTTAGAATTTGATTCTTATATAAAAAGTGTTGATTCTCTTTTAGTAAGAGAATTTCGTTTGTTAGATGTTGATAATCGTTGTGTAGTGCCAGTTGAAGTTAATATTCGATTTTGTATTACTTCTGCTGATGTTATTCAGGCTTGAACTTTATCAAGGTTATCATTTAAATTAGATGCTATAAGAGGTATTTTAAGTATTTTAAATTATAATTTTCCTTTAATTGGAGTTTTTTATGGTCAATGTTCAGAAATTTGTGGAGCTAATCATAGGTTTATACCTATTGTTGTTGAAGTTACTTTATTTGAATTATTTAAATCATGGTGTATACTAGTTTAGCTTTATATTTTATATAAAAATTTTTATTTGTGGTATAAAAGAATTTAAAGCTTTAATTTAAATTTTTTAGTTGTTAAAATTGCATTTTAATTTAAAAAAATAAAAAATTTTTTAAAATTTATATTAAAAGTGTTAAATTAATTTTTAATTAATGTTATAAATTAATTAATAATTATTTTAGTGTTGAAAAGTCGTTTTTAATGGTAAAAGTTTAAAATGTATTATTAAAAAATTATATTTTTTTATTTTTTTTAAAAAAATAGAATTTAAATTTTTTGAATTTAAATTTTTGTAAATATAGAATTTTTTTTTTTTTTTTTAAATTGAAAATTTCCAATTTTTAAAAATTTAAATATAAGATTTTTAGAAAATAAATATTTTATTTTAGAATATAATTTTTAAATTTTAAATTTAGTTTAAATGTTTTTTAAAGACTTAGGTTTAATTTTAAAGTTATTTTCTGCTCTATGAATTATTAAAAGGCACTTTTAGCGGGAGGGCCTTAAAGTAGCCAAATAATTTGTTCTTTTATCGAGTTCTAGTAAGAAAGAAAATTTTAGATTAATATTTTTAATTTTTTTAAAAATTAAGAATTTAAATTTAAATTAAAAATTATTTATTTTTTTTTTACTAAGATAAGTCTTTGAAAATTTTTTTTTATAAAAATTATTAATAATTTTTATAAAATTTATTTAGGGTAAATTTTTAATTAATATTTTATACTAATTATAAATTTAAAAATTACTTCAGAGTTAACCGAAATTCCTTTTTTTTTTAGATTTTATAAAAAAATAAGTTTTACATCGATGTTGTATTTTAAATATGTTAAGAATAGAAATTTAATTTTATGAGACGGTTCTTCCTTATATTTAGACCTGATATTAGTTTAATTCATTGTGAGATAGAATTGTTTATCTAGTAAAAAAATTATGTAAAAAAAATTTAGTCCGAAAGGAATTATTTTTAAGTTAATAATTTTTTAATTATTAGTTAAAATTTTTATTATTTTTTTTTTTGTTTTTTTTGGTTGTTTATTTTTATTTTTATTTTATGTTTTAAATATTATATTGTCTTTTAAATTTAATTTTTTTAATAAGGTAAGTTCTTTTGAGAGGGGGTTTGTAAATATTGGAAAATTATTTAAATCATTTAGAATTCATTTTTTTTTAATTATAATTTTGTTTGTTATTTTTGATTTAGAAATTATTTTTATTTTAATATTTTTAGTTAATGATTATGAAGGAGTTTATATTTTTTTTATTATTTTTTTTTTTATATTATTTAGATTGTATTTAGAATGATATTTTATAAAATTAGTTTGAGTATTTTAAGATTAATTTGATATTTTTTTTAGTATTTTTGGGGTTTATATTTATATTTATTATTTTTTTTTTTTTTTATTTTTATTTTATAGTTAATTTATTAAATTGAAGTTTTTTCATTTTGTTTTTTAATTTAACTTTCTTGAAGTTATTATTTTTTTTTTTTTTGTTATTAGTTGTTATAAGTGTTTTATTTTTTGTTAATTTTTATTTAGAGGGAGAGGTAAATTTTGTTTATTTTTTAGTAGTTTTATTAATTTTTATTTTTAGAATAGTTTTTTTAGCTTTTAGAAATAATTATTTAATTTTAATATTAAGATGAGATGTTTTAGGTATTTCTAGTTATTTTTTAGTATTGTTTTATAATAATTGAGATAGTAGAGTAGGTTCAATAAATGTGGCTTTAACTAATCGTTTAGGTGATTTTTTTATGTTTTTTTTTTTTTCTTTTTTTATATTTTTAAATTTTTTTTTAAATTTTTCTAGGGTGATAGTATTTTTAGTATTATTATTTTTATTATTAATAGGTTTTACTAAAAGAGCACAATTTCCTTTTAGTAGGTGATTACCGAAAGCTATAAGAGCTCCTACTCCTGTAAGAGCTTTAGTACATAGAAGAACTTTAGTAACAGCTGGTTTAATTTTATTTTTAAATTTTAAATTTTATTTATTTTTTAGTTTATTTTTGAAATTTATTTTTTTTTTTGGCTTATTTACTATATTTTTTGCTAGTATTATAGCTTTTTTGGAAGAAGATTTAAAAAAAGTAGTTGCTTTAAGTACTTTATCTCAAATAGGTTTTAGTATATTAATTTTAGGGTTAAGTCTTTATTTTTTTAGTTTATTACATTTAGTAAGACATGCTTTATTTAAAAGTTTTTTGTTTATTCAAGTGGGTATTTTAATTTATTTTTCATTTGGTTCTCAGGATAGACGGGGGTACAGTGGTTTACAGTTTTTTTTACTTTTAGTAAAATGAAATTTTATTTTAACTTTATTTTGTTTATGTGGTTTATTTTTTAGAAGAGGTTTAATAAGTAAAGATATTGTTTTAGAGTTTTTTTTTTTTAATAATTTTGTTTTTGTTTTAGTAATTATATTTTTTTTTTCTGTTTTTTTTACTTTTTTTTATTCTTTTCGATTATTTAAAGGTTTGAAGAAAATTTTTTTAAATTTTTATTTTTTAGTTTTAAATTTTAGATTTTGTTATATAGGTATTTTGCTTTTTTTAATATCTTTAGTTGGAATTACTTTTTTAGTGAATAATATTTTAGTATTTCCTAGTTTAATATTAATAGAAGATTTTTTTTCTCCTTTATTTTTTATTGTTATTTTTTTTATTGTGTATTTTTTGTTTAATTTAAAGTTAATTTATTTTAAGTATAGTTTTATAGTAGATTATTATGCAAAAATATTTTCTTTTTTTTTATTTAATTTAAAATTTGTAGATTTATTTTTTAATAGTAATTTTTTTTATTTAAATTTTAATTTTAAAAAGGTATTTTTATTTTTCTTAGATTTAAATTATAACTTTTATTTTTTTTTTATTTTTTTTATATTATTTTTTATTATATTTTAAAGGTTTTAGTTTATAATAAAATATTAGTTTTGCCAATTAGAGAAGTGAATCTTAATTAGTATATTTTAAATTTTAAAATTTAACTTTTGGGTAGTTAAGATTTTACTAAGAAATTTCCTATTTTAATTTTTAAAATATTATTTTTACCAGATAAAGATTAGGAAATTTATTATTTTTTATTATTTTTTTTTTTTAATAATTTTAATTTGTTATTTTAGTTTAATAAGATTTGACCCTTTTAAGAGTTGTTTATTAATGATCTTAAGTTTAATATTAATATCTATTATTTTAAGATTTAGAAAATTTATTTGAGTTAGATACTTTGTATGTTTATTATTTTTGAGAGGAATTTTTGTTATTTTGGTATATTTTTCTAGGTTAAGAAGTTTTTTTTTTTTTTTTAGAAATTATTTTTTAGTAAGATTTTTATTAATTATTAATTTATTTTTTATTATTAGTTTTAACTTTTTAAATTATAATTTAAGTTATTTTTTTTATAATATTTATTTATTATTTTTTATTTTTTTTATTATTGTTTTATTTTATTTTTTAGTATTTTTAAGAATATTTTTAAGTTTTAATGGAGCTTTACGTAAATTTTAATATTTTTTTTTATTTTTAGTTTATTTTTTTTTATTATAAAATTTTTTCGTTTTATTTTTATTTTATTAAGTTTTGAGTTTTTTGTTCTAGGTTTATTTTATTATTTTTCATTTAATTTTAGAAGTTTTTATTTTTTTTATTTTTTATTATTTAGGGTAGTTTCAAGAGTTTTAGGAATTTCTTTAATAATTTATTTTATTAAGAGTTATGGTAAAGAAAAGGTTTATTTTTAAGTAGAAGTAAGTTATATTAAACTATTAGTTTTCAAGACTAAAAAAAAATTCTATAAAAATTTTATTATAAAAAAGTATTTTATATTTTCCTTATAAAGGTTAAAATTTTATAAATTTGATTCTATTTTGAGACGCGTTAAAAAGATCTTCCTCCATTTTAATTTATTTTATAGCCCATAAATTTTAATCCTGATATTTTATAATTTGTATAATTTTTGTTCCAGAATAATCGGCTAAACTTTAAAAATTTTAACTTTATTTAATTTTTATTTTAAAAAAAAGGAAAAAAAGTTTATAATATTTTATTTATTTATAGTAGAAATAAAAATAATTTTTTAAAGTTTTTAAAATAATAAATTTAAAGAAATGAATTAGATTAGTCCCTAAGTAATTTAAATTTAAAATCTCAGTAGTAAAGTAGAATTTAAACTGAAAGAATTTTGGCAGGAAACTAATTTTTTTTTGGAGGTTGAGTTTTAATTTGAGAGTCCTCATTTTTAGCTTTAATTTTTAGTTTATGTATGATTATTTATTTAAATTTTAAAAATTTAAAATTAAAATTATTATTATTATTTTTTTTTTATTTTTAAAAATAAATAAATACTTAATTTATGTTAAAGTATCATTTGACCTACAATTTTTTTTAAATAGTTATAATTTAATAAATTTAAATATATAAATTGGAAAAAAAAGTAAAATAATTTTAATACTTATTTGAATTTTTTTTAGTTTCGGTACAAATTATCCATCAATTGCCTAAAGGGGAGTAAGTTGTAGTAAAGTAAAAGTAAAGGAATTTGTTTTTAGAATAAACTAATTTTTTATGTTTTGAAAACATAATAAGAATTTTATTTTTCTTAGTTTTGAGAATTTATTTTAAAATTTAAATAAAAGATTGTAAATCTTTAGATTTAATTCTTAATTCTAATATCTTTTTTAATAAGTTTGGTATTTGTTTTGTTTATTATTTTAAGTATTGCTTTTATTACTTTGTATGAACGTCATTTGTTAGGTTTAAGTCAAAATCGTTTAGGACCAAATAAAGTTTTTTTTTTAGGAATTTTGCAAGCAGGTTTAGATGGTGTTAAATTAATATCTAAAGAGCAAGTATTACCAAAAAATTCTTCGGATATTTATTTTTTGTTTATTCCTGGTGTGTCTTTTTTTTTTATATTTTTAGAATGAAGAACATTACCTTTTTTATTTAATTTTATTAATTTTCAGTTCTCTTTTTTATTTTTATTATGTCTAGTTGGGGTTACAGTTTATTTTGTAATTATTAGTGGTTTAATAAGTAATTCTAAATATTCTTTTTTAGGGGCTATTCGTTCTAGTAGACAAAGTGTCTCTTTTGAGATTGCTTTTTCTTTATATTTATTAAGTTTTATATTATTTTTAAATTCTTTTGATTTTGTTCCAATTTTTAATTTTTTATTATTTTATATTTTTTATCCTTTTTTATTAATAGTTTTAGCAGAATTAGCACGTGCTCCTTTTGATTTTTCAGAAGGAGAAAGAGAATTAGTAAGAGGTTTTAATACAGAGCATTCTAGAATTAGTTTTGTTTTTTTATTTTTAGGCGAATACGGAGTTTTAATTTTTTTTAGAGTAGTAGCGAGAGTTTTTTTTTTTTATTTTAATTTTTTGTTTGTTTTTTTTTATTTTACTTTATTGTTATTGATTCGTAGAGCTTTTCCACGTTTTCGTTATGATATATTAATAGATTTATTTTGAAAAGTAATTTTACCACTTTCTTTATTATTTTTAATTTTTTATTGAATTATTTTATATTAATAATGTAACTTTTTTAGATATTATTTTATTTATTTTTATTTTACAATTTATTTATTTTTTAGATATTAATTTATTATTTTGTTTTGTGAAGAAGTTTCTTTTAAGGTTAAACGAAGTTTTTAGGTATTCTAAAAGTTTATTTTTAAGTAGATTTATTTCTTGTTTTATTTTTTTAGTTTTACTAACTTGTTGTTTCGGAGGCTACTTTAGGTATTCGTTTTGTCCTTGTGGAATACTTGAATTTACTTTAAGTTTAGCTTTGATTTCTTGGTTAAGAACTTTTTTGAGTTTTATTTCAAGAGAGAAAGTCTCAGTTTATTTTAGTAAAGGAGGTGACACTTTTTTAAAAACTTTAAGAATATTAGTAGTAGAAATTGTAAGAGAATTTTCTCGTCCTATTGCTTTGACTGTACGTTTAACTGTTAATATTATAGTTGGTCATATAATCAGTATGTCTTTGTATATATCCGTAGAAAGATTAGGTTACTCATATTTTTTTTTAATTATTTTTGCTATTTTAATAGAATGTTTTGTTTTTTTTATTCAAAGTTATATTTTTTCACGTTTAATTTTTTTATATTTAAATGAGTATACTATTATCTTAAGTTTAAAGTTTTAGATTTTTAATCTAAAGATATTTTTATAGTATAGTTAATTTATCAAAAAAAGTGTATTTGTTTTAAGATCAAAAGATAAATGTTAACTAATGAAATTATTTTAAGTCTTCTAAACTTAATAAGAGCTTTGCTCTTTCATTTATTTTTTTTGTTATTGTATATTTATTATTTTTTTTTCTTGTATTAAATTTTTATAATTTTGTTGTGTTATGAAGAATTTTTTTATTAATGAGAATTACTTTTTTTTTTTTGAGTAAATTAATACTAAATGAAAGTATTATTATTTTTTATTTTATTGTTCAAGAAAGTTTAGGTCTTATATTTTTGTTATTTTTTATATTTGATTTTCAGTGATTAATTTTGATAATTAAAATAGGAGTTTCTCCTTTTATTTTTTGAATATTTTATTTGTTAGAGTTAATAAATAGCTTTATAATTTTTTGATTTTTGACTTTTCAAAAATTACCTTTTGTGCCTATAGTAAAAGATTTTTTAGTAAATTTTTTTTATTTTTTTGTGTTTGGAATTTTATTTATTTATTTTTTAATTTTTTTTGTAAAAAAATCTAAATTTTTAATAATATTAAATTCTATTGAATCTTTTAATTGAATTTTATGTTTAATTTATTTTAATTATTTTAATTATTTTTATTTATTTTTTTTTTATTTAATAAGATTTTTTTTATTATATTATTATTTCTCTTTTTTAGATTATACTTTTAGTTTAGTTTTAATTTTATTTTTATTGAATTTTCCTTTTTTTTTTAGATTTTTTTTAAAATTTTTTAGGTTATCGTTTTTTAGAATAATAAATTTTTTTTCATATTTAATTTTAGTTTTAATAATTTTTAATTTAATTTCTTTAGTATATTTATTTTTTATTTTTTTTTTAAATTTTTTTAATTTAAAAAAAAATCAATTTAATTATTTTTTTTTTTTTTTTTTTTATTTGTTAATTTTGTTTTAAATTCTAATTATTTTGTATTATTAAAAATTTATTATATTAGCTTGATAAGTTAAAGTTCTTTTGATACAAAATTAACAAACATTAAATAGATTACTATATTTAAGTACGGTTTAAAGAGATTTATGTTTTTTTTTTTGTAATTATTTTAAATAGAATTTTTGTTTTTGGTATAAAAGGTTATTTACAAGACTTTTTTATTTTATTTAAAATATAATTCTGAAGAGATTAAGAATATGAAAGTAATAAAAAATTTATTTGTATTTGTAAAAGGTTTATTGGTTAATTTACCCACTAGTAAAAGTTTAAGCCTTTATTGAAATTTTGGAAGGCAGTTAGCTTTAGTATTATTTTTTCAAATTTTGAGAGGAACTTTTTTAGTTTTTTACTATTCTAATGAAAGTGTAATGGCTTTTAGAAGAGTTCAATATATTATAATAGAGGTTAACTTTGGATGGTTATTTCGTATTTTTCATTTTAATGGAGCTAGATTATTTTTTGTTTTTTTGTATTTACATTTTTTTAAAGCATTATTTTTTACAAGTTATCGTTTGTTTAAAGTTTGAATAAGAGGACTATTAATTTTTTTATGTATTATAATAGAAGCTTTTATAGGTTATGTATTAGTTTGAGCTCAAATAAGATTTTGAGCTTCTGTAGTAATTACAAGATTGTTAAGAGTTATTCCTATTTGAGGTCCGTTAATTGTTTCTTGAATTTGAAGGGGTTTTAGTGTTTCAGGTGCTACTTTAAAATTTTTTTTTGTTTTACATTTCCTTTTACCTTGGTTATTTTTAGTTTTAGTATTAGTTCATTTAATTTTGTTGCATGATACAGGGAGAACTTCTAAAATTCTTACGTTGAGAGATTTTGAGAAAATTAATTTTTATTATTTTTTTTGATGAAAAGATGGTTATAACGTATTAGTTTGAATCTTATTTTTTGTGTTTAGCTTATTTTTACCTTTTTTGTTGGGTGATCCTGAGATATTTATTGAAGCGGATCCTATGTTAAGTCCTGTTCATATTGTACCAGAATGATATTTTTTATTTGCTTACGCTATTTTACGGGCTATCCCTAATAAAATTTTAGGTGTTTGTTTTTTATTATTTAGAATTTTAATTTTTTTAATTTTTGTTATTAAAGTAAATTTTTTTAGTATTTTAAAAAATTTTAATTTTTTTTTGGTAAATATTTTCTTGTATGTAAGAATTTTTTTAAGATGATTAGGACAATGTGTTGTAGAAGTTCCATTTTTATTTTTAAGAGGGTTGTTCTCTTTTTTATATTTTTTTTTAATTTCTTTAATTTTCTTAAATTATAATTTAAGAAATTATTTATTTAAATTTGTGTATATTATAATTTAATATAATAAGTTTAGGTCTTATAGATTTTTCACAATATTTTTCATAATTTTCATATTTTAACTTTATCTAGTTACCCTTATCAAGTGTTTTTATGTATTTTAGGTTTAACTAGTTCTTTAGTTGTATTTTTAAAGTTTGGTTTATTATTTTCTCTTTTATTCAGATTTTTAATTTTATTTTATGTATCTTTTTTATGGGCTAAAGATATTAGTTTTGAGGGGTTATCAGGTAGTCATAATTTTTATGTTATAGATGGTTTTAAATTTGGTGTAATTCTTTTTATTTTTAGTGAGTTTATATTTTTTTTTAGAATTTTTTGAACTTTTTTTGATGCGTCATTAGTTCCTACTCATGATTTAGGAGAAATGTGAAGTCCTTATGGTTTAGTTTTAGTTAATCCTTTTGGGGTTCCTCTTTTAAATACTATTATTTTATTAAGAAGTGGGGTAACGGTTACTTGAGCTCATTATAATTTGTTAAGAAGTAAAGATAGCTTAGTTGGTCTTGTGGTAACTATTATTTTAGCTTTCTACTTTATATTAATTCAGTTAATAGAGTATAAAGAAGCTAGATTTTCAATTTCTGATGGAGTTTACGGTAGAATTTTTTATTTATCTACAGGATTTCATGGTTTTCATGTTTTATGTGGTGGATTATTTTTAGCTTTTAATCTTTATCGTTTGATTTTAAATCATTTTAATTTTAATCATCATTTAGGTTTAGAATTTGCTATTATTTATTGACATTTTGTTGATGTGATTTGGTTATTCTTATTTGTGTTTGTTTATTGATGATCTTTTTAATTAAGATTATTTTATATAAAATTTATAATTGTTAATTATACGAATATTCTTTAAGCTTTTATATTTTAATTAGAATTTTTATTTTGTAAGTAGAAGGTTATAAAAGTAATAATTTTTATTTTTATAATATTAAATTTTATTTTTGATTTAAAATTTTTATTTTTTTTTTTTTTATTTTTTTTTTTTAAATTTAATTTTTTTTTTTCTTTTTTAGGTCTATTTTTTTTTTTTGAAAGTATTTTTATGTTTGTATTAGTTTTTATAAGACTTTTAATTTTAAGTTTAATTTTTTTGAGAGAAGTAATTTTTAATTTGAAATTATTAAGGGGGTTTTTAGTAATTGTAAGTTTATTTTTTTTTCTTAGAAGAAATTTTTTTTTTATTTATTTATTTTTTGAGTTTTCTTTGTTTCCAATTTTATTAATGTTATTGGGGTATGGTTATCAAATTGAGAAAATTAATGCTGCTTATTTTTTATTTATTTTTACTATATTTTTTTCTATACCTTTTTTTTTTTTTTTGTTCAATAATTGATTTTACTTTGATAACTTTTTTTTTGATTTTTTTTATAGATGAGAATTATTTTTGTTTTTATCTTTAATGTTTATATTAAAATTCCCAGTTTATTTTTTACATTTTTGGTTACCTAAAGCTCATGTAGAAGCTCCTACAACAGCTAGAATACTTTTAGCAGGGTTATTACTTAAATTAGGTACTGGTGGGTTTATTCGTTTATTATTTTTTTTAAAATATTTTTTTTTAGGTAGATATTTTTTATTAGCTTTAATTGGAATAATTTTAAGAAATTTTATGTGTATTATTCAAAGAGATCTTAAAGCATTAGCTGCTTTTTCTTCTATTAATCATATAAGATTAGTTTTATTAAGTTTATTGTTATTAAGATTTTCTAGAATTTTAAATAGGGTTGTAATTATGTTTTCTCATGGGTTAATTTCTACTCTAATATTTTATTTTATTGGTGAATTTTTTCATTTTACTGGAGTTCGGTTAGTTTACTATTATAATAGAATTTTTAATAGAAGTATTGTATTTTCTATTATAATCTTATTTGTTTGACTTTACAATAGAGGTATTCCATTTTCTTTAACATTTTTTTCAGAATTTATAATTTTTTTAGTTGGTTTTAATAGAAGTTATTTTTTTTTTTTTTTATTTTTTTTATATTTTTTTTTAACTTTTTATTATTGTTTGTTTTTTATTTCTTTAAATTTTTTAGGAAAAAACTTTATTTTAATAAATTTTAATAATAATTATGGTTTATCATTATTTATAATTGTTATAATATATAATATTTTTTGGTTAACTATATTCTTTTAATAATAAATTAGTTATAATTTTTTTTTTAATGATATAAAAAGAAACTAATTTTTTTTCTTTTTTTTTTTTATTTATATTTTTTTATTTTGAAGAATTTTTTAAAAAAAAAATTTTTTTTTTATTCTTACTTTTTATTAAATTTATTTTTTTAAAAAAAAAAAAATTTTTTAAATAATTTTAATTTTCTTTATAATATATATATATATATATATATATATATATATATATATAATATAATATAATATAATATAATATATTATATTATATATTAATATAATATTATATTATATTATAATATAATATTTATTAATTTAAAATATTTTTATAAATAAAAATATTTATAAATTAAATTATTTATAAATTTTTTATAAAAAAATTTTAAAATATTTTTAAAAAAAATATTTTAAAATTTATATTTATATAATATTATATTATATTATAATATAATATTTATTAATTTAAAATATTTTTATAAATAAAAATATTTATAAATTAAATTATTTATAAATTTTTTATAAAAAAATTTTAAAATATTTTTAAAAAAAATATTTTAAAATTTATATTTATATAATATTATATTATATTATAATATAATATTTATTAATTTAAAATATTTTTATAAATAAAAATATTTATAAATTAAATTATTTATAAATTTTTTATAAAAAAATTTTAAAATATTTTTAAAAAAAATATTTTAAAATTTATATTTATATAATATTATATTATATTATAATATAATATTTATTAATTTAAAATATTTTTATAAATAAAAATATTTATAAATTAAATTATTTATAAATTTTTTATAAAAAAATTTTAAAATATTTTTAAAAAAAATATTTTAAAATTTATATTTATATAATATTATATTATATTATAATATAATATTTATTAATTTAAAATATTTTTATAAATAAAAATATTTATAAATTAAATTATTTAAAAATTTTTATATAAATAAAAATTATTATTTGTTTTTTTTAAAAACTTTTAAAATATTTTTAAAAAAAATATTTTAAAATTTATATTCATATAATATTATATTATATTATAATATAATATTTATTAATTTAAAATATTTTTATAAATAAAAATATTTATAAATTAAATTATTTAAAAATTTTTATATAAATAAATATTATTATTTGTTTTTTTAAAAACTTTTAAAATATTTTTTAAAAAAATATTTTAAAATTTATATTAATATTATATTATATTATAATATAATATTTATTAATTTAAAATATTTTTATAAATAAAAATATTTATAAATTAAATTATTTAAAAATTTTTATATAAATAAAAATTATTATTTGTTTTTTTAAAATATTTTAAAATTTATATTTATATTATAATATAATATAATATTTATTAATTTAAAATATTTCTATAAATAAAAATATTTATAAATTAAATTATTTAAAAATTTTTATATAAATAAAAATTATTATTTGTTTTTTTAAAAACTTTTAAAATATTTTTAAAAAAAATATTTTAAAATTTATATTCATATTATATTATATTATAATATAATATTTATTAATTTAAAATATTTTTATAAATAAAAATATTTATAAATTAAATTATTTAAAAATTTTTATATAAATAAAAGTTTTTTTTTATTTTGTAATTATAATAAAATTATAA